CTTCAATTCGATTCATTCTTAACAAATTAGTATTCGCAATTTGTGAGGGTCGTTCTAGCTATATACAAAATTCTTGATTAATAATAAAATAAATAAATCAATTTTTTTGAGGGAGGGGCTCCCTGTATTTCGATTTATAAAATCGGTTACTACTCCTGAATCGTACAAAAGAAAAAGAGATAAAAAACTGGGGATATTGTGTGATTAGTTTAGTTGGTATCCAAAACTAAAATATAAAATTCAAGTAAATTAAGTAAAAAAAAAAGGGGGGATTTAGAATCAAAATAATTTAAAGTTCTTATTTCTGTCAGAGGGCAATATGAATGTTTTATCATGTTCCATCAACCCACTAATAAAAGAAGGGTTATATGAGATATCTGGTGTAGAAGTAGGCCAACATTTCTATTGGCAAATAGGGGGGTTCCAAGTTCATGCGCAAGTCCTTATTACTTCTTGGGTTGTAATTGCTATCTTATTAGGTTCCGCAGTTCTAGCGGTTCGCAATCCACAAACCATTCCAACTGATGGCCAAAATTTCTTTGAATTTGTCCTTGAATTCATTCGAGACGTGAGTAAAACCCAGATTGGAGAAGAATACGGTCCATGGGTTCCCTTTATTGGAACCCTATTTTTATTTATTTTTGTTTCTAACTGGTCAGGAGCCCTTTTACCGTGGAAAATTATCCAGTTACCTCAAGGGGAGTTAGCAGCACCAACGAATGATATAAATACGACGGTTGCTTTAGCTTTACTCACATCAGTAGCATATTTTTATGCGGGTCTTAGCAAAAAAGGATTAGGGTATTTCAGTAAATACATTCAACCAACTCCAATTCTTTTACCCATTAACATCTTAGAAGATTTTACAAAACCCCTATCACTTAGTTTTCGACTTTTCGGAAATATATTAGCCGATGAATTAGTAGTTGTTGTTCTTGTTTCTTTAGTACCTTTAGTGGTTCCTATACCTGTCATGTTCCTTGGATTATTTACAAGCGGGATTCAAGCTCTCATTTTTGCCACTTTAGCTGCGGCTTATATAGGTGAATCTATGGAGGGTCACCATTAACTATTTTTTTTTCAAATATTCGTTTTTAGGTTAGCCCAATTATAGTTGGTTTACGTTATGTAAGAAACACTTGTATATGTGATATTTGATATTGACTAGGTATATATGAGTTAAAGATCTATATAATCTGCCCCACTACTTTTTTGAATTTCGATTTAGATTCGATTAGAAGTTCTTCCTTTTTATCTGTGAATTGGCTGAAAAAACGATAAAAAAAAGAACGAAGAATTAAAAGAATGGTTCACAAAAAAGAAATGGCATAAAAAAGTCGTATATATATATTATGAATTTTTCAAAATCCCGTGGATAGGAACTAATATCAAAGTAATTCTTATGATTCAATAATATAATTATATTATTTCAATTTAAGTTTTTGGTTATTTTGGCTGGATGAATCTTAGCGACGACTTAATTATAATTAAGTCCTAAGTCATTGGATGATTGTATCATTAACTATTTCTTTATTTTGGTGTGAGGAACTTATCATGAATCCACTGATTTCTGCTGCTTCGGTTATTGCTGCTGGGTTGGCTGTTGGGCTTGCTTCTATTGGACCTGGAGTTGGTCAAGGTACAGCTGCGGGTCAAGCTGTCGAAGGTATCGCGAGACAACCTGAGGCAGAAGGAAAAATACGAGGTACTTTATTGCTTAGTTTGGCTTTTATGGAAGCTTTAACAATTTATGGCCTGGTTGTAGCATTAGCGCTTTTATTTGCGAATCCTTTTGTTTAATCTTAGAAATCAGAAAATTCTGAATTTTTTTTTCGTAGTTCTTTTATAATTCTATCAAGATTTAATTCCTACAATTATTCATTGAGACAACAATCCTTGGGAAGGACTAATTTGAGGATGGGGAATTAGCACATCGATTCGCTTTCTTCCTTCCCCTTATTCTTTTAGTTTAATGGAAACTTTTTTTTTAGGAGTGTTGCGAAAAAAGGAGGTTTCGGTTTTTTTAAATTGACATAAAACTTGGTCTCAAATTTTAGCTTAATTCTAATAAGTCTCATTATTATTATTGAAAATGAAAAATTTTGGAAAATACATTTGTAAATAGAATAGGTTTTTGATTCTGTTTACAAATATCCAAATTAGGTAAATTAAATTATAAATTATTAAATGAAATTTTCTTTTTGTTTTCAATAAAAAGAATAAAAAAAAGGACAGAGTTCTTTTTTTATAGTTTAGCTAGAAGAGGAGATTATATGAAAAATTTCACCGATTCTTTCGTTTACTTGGGTCACTGGCCATCCGCCGGGAGTTTCGGGTTTAATACCGATATTTTAGCAACAAATCCAATAAATCTAAGTGTAGTCTTCGGCGTATTGATCTTTTTTGGAAAGGGAGTGTGTGTGAGTTGTTCATTTCAAGAATAGGCTGGATTCACCCACCCAGTGGCACTATAACTAGGAAAGAGTGCCTAATCCCGCGA